AGAGGTGTCCTTTAGATACATGCCAACTGTTTGACAAAAGGCGCTTTCAATATCAGTGAATTGGTGCTTCAGTATGGAATTTGGTCAAACCAGCGGTTAAACGGTTTTTGAAAAAGTGTCATAGAGTTTCAGCTAGATTGAGACTAAAAGAGCTGTTAGCTAAGCCTTCGATCTTCTTTGCTTCTCCTTCTCTGTATAGGATCGATAAGTCATATCCGTTTTCCTATTTTATCTTTTCGGCTGGTTTTCTAAACACATTTCCAAGGGTCCTTAGCATTCGTAATTCTTATCTAAGAAACTAGAAAGAGAGAGGTTAGTTAAATAAGCATAAAAATAAGAGTAAGGGGGCCCCGGGGGAGCATGGTTTGGCCATAGACGCGGGATTAGGATACCGCTATTTGACGAATCCTGTTTCCCAGCTCTCAGTCCTGTTCCCTTTCACGGAACACTTTATAGATAGGCTTTTTTCTCCGATTGCAGCTTACTATTATAATGAGTTATTCAAAATTCTCTCGACAGGTTTGAGAGCGCAGGGGGAGACCAGAGGTTTGGAACCCTGAGCCTAAGGCCTTCAATGGTGCTCGGAGTTCCAAGGAAGGCCTTAGGCCAACGTGTTCGATGTCTAACAGTTTTTCAGAGTGGCTCATATACCGGAAGCAGATAAAGTTAGCATTACTTCCATGTATCTTGTGGGTGATGAAAAAACTATGGTGGAAACCCAGAGTTGAGGATTCTTCACGCCAACCTATCACCGATTGGCCAGAGATGAAACAAGAGCTGAGAAAGATGTTTTTGCCGTGTAATGTCCAATGGCTAGCAAGAGACTGATTAAGGCGTTTTAGGCAAACAAACGGGTTCAGTTAGAGAGTAAGTATATGAAGAGCTTCCAATCTCTGATGCTCGAAGTGGGTAGTATAAGTGAGGAAGAAAAGCTTTACAACTTTATGCTGGATTTCAGTTGTAGGTTCAGAACGCACTGAGGAGGGAGAAAGTGAATAACCTCGCTTCAGCTATCACGGTAGCAGAGAGTTTAATGGACTTCAAAGGAAGTTCAGATGGGGCAGACAAGAACAAAAACTCTAAAGGCAAGAAGAAGTTCAGTGGGAAGAACGATCATGAAGCATCAACATCCAAAACAAATGTTGACAACAAGGGCAAAGGCAAAGCGCTGGATCCCGGGTGTTTCATTTGCGGCGGTCCCCAGTCCGAAGAGAGAGAAACTCAATGCCTTGATTGCTGAAGAAGACGAAGCGCCGGTTGAAGAAACCACTTCGAGGGTCAATCCACTTCAACTCTGGAATTCCATTAGACAAGAGAGTCGATCAGATACTAGGCTAATGTTCGTGAATGTAAAAGTCAATGGACAGGTTGTGAGGGAAATGGTTGACACCGGTGCTACTCATAACTTCCTTTCTGATCGGATCGTAGCGCGGCTAGGCCTACGGGTTGATAAGGGGAACAGCAAAATGAAGGCGGTGAACTATGAGGCGAAACCTATTGTTAGGGTAGCTAAGATAGTTCCGCTACAGATTGGCGAATGGTCTGGAAAGTTTTACTTGATGTTGGTGCCGTTGGATGACTTCCACTTTATATTGGGTTTGGAATTATTGTGGAAGACAAGAGTTTACGTTTCACCGCGTCGAGGTGGTATCCTGAAATGCGATAAAAGTCCGTGTTTTGTTCGAGGGTCATAAAACATAAGAGGGTAAAGTTGGTTTCTGCGCTTCAGATTCGTGATAGTGCGCGAAAGTGGGCGGCTTGCCCCTAGACCATAGAATAGAGCCAACGGTGCTGCTTCGGACTAGGTAAGGTGTCGAACCTCATGTTTTCGATCTCAGTAGCTGAATCTTCTGGATTTGGTAAAAAAGAAACTAAACCCTCTGCCCTAGATTCAGCTAAAAAGCTAGCTCTCGCTTCATCTGATGCTTCATAAGTTTTAGATTTGAAAAAGCCCTCCTTCCTAAACAAGTCAAAAGACTCAGAATCGGGATCACGGTTGTTGGAACTCTTCCCCTCTTCAGCGTCTGTTTCGGCGGATGATTCGGATTCTGCGGATGCGGATTACTAAGCCGCGAGATCTCAGGATCTAGCTAGATAAGACTTATTACACCTTGGGGAAAGCCCATACGGTAAAACGAGACCAAGTCATAAGGAAAGAATTCTTGTTGCTTCAAAAAAGATCTGGCGAAGAGCACCAGTGAAGTGAGGCACGAAAGGCTTTAAAGAGCTCACGCGGATTATGCCTACCTTGGCTACTGGCGAAGATGGAGTCAATTTACTTAACCAAAGCCATACCTGAGTGACTTAGGAAGCGGCTTTGTCTTAGCTTTTCTACCTTCTGCCCGATCCTTTCATGGAGGAAGGGCTTCGTACCGTACTCGAGCTTTGGATCAATAAGTGCTAGCGCTAGCGCGCAATGGCTTAACTCTTTCCTAAAGTTTGCCCATCGTGGGACAAACACTCGGTTGCCTCTCGAAGATGAAGAAGAAAGTTCTGAAGCCGCGCTTGCCGCTGAGGAACACGATGATGGCAACTCATGGTTCTACGACATCAGAAACTACCTCAAGGATCGAAGCTTCCCATCCTATGCTACGTCCAAAGATAAGGAGATCATCAGGCGCATCGCTACGAGGTATGTAATCCTATCACACACACCTAATAATAAAAGATCTTTTATGATGATATTATCAATAATATAGTGACGGTATCAGTGGTGGTCGCGTGTGGTAGTCGTATGCTTGCGAAGAAGATTCTTCAAAAGCATACGGAGGCTTAGCACGCTAGGAGTGGGAGTCAAATCATTCCCTCTCCTCTCGGTCAAAGATTGATTGGCGAGCTCCAATTTTATACTATGAATATGAAAGGAATTTGCAAAATTCCTTTTTCCCACTAGGTTCAATCAAATCAATGAATCTTCCGGCAGGCAGGGTTTTTGCCCGAACGGAGTACTGTCTCTCTAGCTTGTAGTCAAGCAAGCAAGTTAGGCCTAAGGAACGGAATAACCAAGAAGGGAAAGGAAAGATCGGAGTACATTACTCTTATCTTTCCCTGGACGAGGCGAATCCTAGCATAACGTAATGAAAACTCACTGATGATTAAGAGATAAGATATAGGGCAGAAGAAGATCAGGCACGCAAACCAAGTCTTTCCAGTCGGGGAGTTAGAACTCTGAAGGGTCTCCTGTGACTTTCTCACCATTTGGTAGGCATGCCAACAAGATCTCATGAGAGCTTTGAATCAATCAGTAAGCTCACTCACAATCTACGGCTCAATTAGCACTAACCAAAAAAAAGGGAATTAGATCCATCTCAGGGAAAGGTAGTGATTGAGACGATCCAGCGGCGTGATTCTATGCTCGACTCAATTTGGTTAAATATTCACTAATTAAATCACTGTTCTTCCCCTTCAAAAAGCTTAGCTAAATGGCCTGCCTCACTTCGCGCGCAGGAATGGATCTTAGCTGTATCTCAGAGGTTGCTTTTATAGAAAAAAAACTCATCCCTTGGTGCGCATGATGGAATATTATCTTCGTCTAATCACCGAGGCCACATGGACTTTCTCTGGGATTGATTGATTCCCCTTAGGTGGATTGGTTGCTGCGCAGCTAACTACCGACCCCTCTTGTTCTGACCCCTTCTTTATAGGACTTGTTAGTAGCTCGAGGTCTGTCTCCTTGCACACCCCTAAAATCCCAATTTTTTGAGTGTTCCGCTAGTGTTCACCCGACCCCTTTCTCCCGGGCGCTCACACGGTAAGCGACCAGGGCCTCGTTCCCTAACTTCTAGCTAACCAAGCTTACACGATCCTTCTTTGTGCTTCCTGCGCTTCCGATTATGGAGCTGTACCTAGTTCCGGGCCAACGAATGAAACAACTGCCTCTCTCTCTCTCTTTTTCTCTGATTTCGTCCGTCGTTCTACGATATTTTCTCAGCAAGTCATACTAACCTGGCACACGGAGTTTTGATGGCTTGTCCCCTTTTTCTTTTTTAGAATTGTTCCAGTCTAAGGCCTAATCCTTCCCAAAAGAGGATAATCCTATCATCCTTTCAGTCAGCGCCTTGGCAGCTCTTACGAGTACTCTAGCAGCGGGTATTCCTTCAACAGGAAAGAAAGTAATCGACAGCACTCAAGCTTGATCAAGAAGGGTACCTTTGCAACTGTATAAAGATCTGGCACTGTCTTCTCGAAATCGAAAGGTAAAGGAAGAGGAAAAAAGAAGCTAGAGTGAATACGATACGAGAGGATCGAGACCAACGTACGAGGGGGGGAGAGCTTTCCACACCAAATATGGCTTTTTTAACAAAGATAAGGTCACTTTCATTGTTGAAGACGCCTTTTGAATGCCTCCAACAGCCCAAGGAACGAAAGAAGAAGACTTTCGATGCCACTGGATTGAGCAATAGGGATTGATTGGATAAGAACACGCTTGCATGACTTCCAGGATCACAGGGACTAAGTTGCTCGCATGAATATGAATATAGAGTCATAAAGCCCGGATAGGGGGGCTACTATAATAGCTTTTCCTGATCTCTCCTAAGGCTTACGGGACTGCCTTTCTCTAGAAACGGGAAGAGGCTTGAGAAAGGTAGGCCAAAGCTCGGTATCGATGCTGTAAGAAGGTAGACCATGATACCGGACTCTTCGATGGAAACAGGCTTCCTAACAGCAGGACGTCTCAAAAGCGAGACCAAGTGAAAGTGGGATAGTAAGTCTAACTCCCCCAACTTCAGGATCGTATGAATGGGACTATGACTCCTCCGAGAGAAGCTGATAAAGGGCTAAACCTCGATGGCTCTTTCATCTCTAAGGGAATAAAAGGAAGTCGAACTCTTAGGATCCCACCAGTCCAAGACTATTCATCCCTTGATCGTCTAGAATTCTGAGTGTTCGAGAAGGGTTCATTCCAAGCGAATCAGTACAGTAGCAAGCAGTCTAGTGAGCTGAAGTTTTCAAGGAAGTACACTTAGTTGATAGTAAGTCAAGGAAGTCAAAGAAAAAGAATAGGCTGTCTTCAAAAGAACTTCTTCTTAAAAGAGAATAGGTTGTAGATCTTATATACTTCTTCTCCATCTTCCCTTCAAATGGCATTCTCTTCTCTTCCTCGGTAAAGTCAAAAGTAAGGAAGTCTTAGATGCCACAGAACTCTTAGAAGACTGTGTCATTCTCCTTCGCTTTATGGCTTGCTTTATAGTAGGAGTTGTAGCATTAGTGCTTTAGTCTTATTTTTTTGCATTAGTCTTGAGAGATGCGATGAATACTAAGTAAGGCTAAGCCTAAGGCAAGCTCTTTAAACCATGGGGAAGGGAAGCAGTAGGAGTAGCACGTATCACTCTTCCTAGTCTCTATTCCCTATAGGAGCAATAGACTGCATTAGTGGGTAGCTTTAGTGGCTTGTTTAGCGATTGCGCATTGCCGTGCTTTCTTTAATAAAGAAGGATTTCTTATTGGTTAAGCTCTCTGGTAAGCGAATAAGGTAGTGCTAACTTCTTAGCAAGATGAGAGCAAGCATTAGATGAAGCCGAGTTTGTCCATCTCGCATATTCGAGAACAAATAGCCTTCAGATTGTGGGAATTGAGTTGACTGCCCAGATGTTCGCAAGAGGCAAGAGATGGCCCCTGCTCCTCTCCCTATCGGGGGAGCTGCTACGCTCCTCTTCTGATGCCTTCACGCTCACTCGCTCAGACAAGATGCTGCTAATCATCAAAGCCTGCATTTGTGTCTTCGCTTCTTGCAGGCTAATACTTTTAGATCTTCTCCCTTCTCTTCCATGAGTGTGGCTTTTTCTAAAACTTGTACCTTTCTTGACTCCCCGAAAGGAGCTACCCTTACTGGATTGCGTTAAAGGAGCGTTCGAAGCTTAGCTCGGCATCAATCTGCAACTGACTTCCCACCTTGTTAAAAGTGCTATCATGTCACTACGGATTGGACACGAAGGGGGGCTTATCAAGAGCGAATTCCCTTCTCCTCATTCCCTTGGATTGGACACATTGCATTGGTACCACAGGATACCCCAGATAGTCTTTCAGAGCCTTGCCTGGCCCTTTTCCGCAAGAAAAAGAAGCTTAGCTTGCTTTTCTTTTTAAGGCTTGACTCAGTTCTATACTAGAACGGGGGGAAGATTCTATCTAAGAAAGGGCGGCACTTTTCTTTCTTTTTAGTTGGGTTTGTCCTTTCTTTCCATTCCAATTCAAGGCTGCGGTTGAAGATGCGGGACAAAACAAATTAGATAGAGTCTTTATAGTCTTTAATATGAAGCGGGATGACCACCGGTCTTGGTTAGAGAAATGGAGTTTCTTCCGCGACTCTACTAAGAGTAAGGAAGCTTGACCTATCAAGAAGTTATCCATTTCCATATGCTTAGCACAACAAAATGGGTAATCTTGCTGAAGCTCGGGGAAGAGTAGTTAGGGGTAGGGTAGAACACTTTTTCCAGATAAGAGCGTTCCAGCTTAGAGTTCTGATACTCTTTCCCCCAAAACCAATATAGAGTATCTAGGGACAACTCCAAGCTTGATAGCTGTCATAGGCTTTGGGTTCAACGGATCGAATGATAGGTCCAAAGATAGAGCATACCATACATTTAGTAGGAAAGATAGCTTCATTCGCATTCCTTATCAGACCAGACTCTTGACTTGCTAGGTGCGTGCTAATGGATCGCCCTTCTTGGCCCGGGTAGCCATTCTTCTATGTTATAGTCCTCTGCCTACTCTCGATAGCCTCAGGATATTCACACTTAGCAGCAGCGAGGTACGTAGTCGCTTTAGCGAAGCTTAAGGAGGAGTGTTAACGATGGAAAGGGTGAGGTTACGAAGCATTCTATTCTAAAAGCATTCCAACTCGGTTTTCAAGGTGAAAGAAAGAGCCGTACAGGTACAAGCGTGGCCGCTAAACTCCTCAAGTGCACTTTTAGGGAGGTTTTGAAATACGCTCAACGAAGGCGAGAGGTCTTCAACTGCTCTCCCGATCCCTTTCACCTAACCCTCGGATAGGTTTGAGTTCTGCGGGTAAAAGCGCTACAGGCTCTACTTCATAGGGGTCCCTTCCTTCTGACTCCCATTCCTTATGTCTTGCTTTCAAAGGCCTTTCTTGGCTCTATAAAGCAAAAGCATTTTCCTGATTCTAGCGAAAGTTCCCCGGAAGTTTAGTTGAAGTCGTGACGGCTGAATCAACTGCTGCTCTTTGTGCTGTTCTTGCTGACCTCTTAGACTGAGAAGTAGACTGACTCGGAAGAGCTCATTGCATCGAGGTAGCTTCTACCGAAGCGATTTTTCTATGTGCCAGCACCTATGTGATTCTACTGCGAACCAAACTCCTAAGAACAATCGGGCGGGGGATTCTTGAACAAGAGATTCGTCTTCGTCTTTTGCGAATGAAAGCACTATGTCTCCTGGCCGGGGAAAGGAATTGAATAAGAAGAAGATGATTCTAGTCCTCCTGCTAGTGCACTGTACACTTCATACTTCCTAGAAAAGTTGTAGTAGTCTTTCACTTCCCAAAGAGTCCTTCTGATAATAGACTTCCAAGCCAAACATAACAAAGACGGCAGCTAGCTCGCCAACTAACCACACTCAGCGCTCTGAAAGAACAGCTTATGCCTATGCCATTTGATTCATAAAAGGAAGGTTCGGTTCCGTTTGTTTACCTTCTTACCCCTTCTTTTTCTCATTGAGTGTCCTCCTCTCCTTATCAGTCGACTCAAACCTGTATCGAACTCGGAGATTGAATAGGAAGATAACTCTATGCAGCGACAGAGGCAAGATCTCTATATGTTGATAGATACCCGAGAGACTGAGTCCTTTCCTTAAGGCATGCCCCTACTCAACTTCCTATTGCAAATGCCAAAGCACCAAGAGCGGCAACTCCAAGTTCTTTCATACCCTCAGCTCAGGGAAAAGAGCTAACTGCTGCGGGAGAGGCGACTTCTCTTTCACTTCATTCACGGGAGACCTACCAAATCTGCGCATTTCTATAAGTCATGGTCACATGTCTTGTGAACATTCAACCATCAAGAGTGAAGGTCAAAGGAATGCTTTTCTCACCGGAATTTCTTCTTTTCTTTTTTCTTTGGAACCCGAGCTAATTCTTTTAGATCTTCTCCCTTCTCTGCTTCCTAGCCCAAGGGCGATAGAGACTCTACTTATTGAGTTGCCTTCACTCGGAGTTCTAGTTGATGAAAGACTTTTTTCCTATTCCACTGCAAGGGTACGAAACTACGTAGAAGCAATGTCCGCTAAAATCAGTCTTTCTCCTATATAGGAGACCGCCTTCCCAAACTCAACTTAATCAATGGCACCAACAGCTGAAATAGCATAGGTTTTCCCATTTCTCTTTAGGGGATTCCTCTCTATTCCTTGTGTGGGATGATCCCTTCTAGCCGCCCGTAGCCCTGCCTCCAACCTTGAGCAATTCTTGTGTGACTTATGAATTCCATTTCCTCCACTTAACAGTAGAGTAACTTCCTTCCTCCGTTGCTTCAGAAAAGAGAAGAGCGCCAACGGCAAGAGCTAATTCAGCTAAATCAATGGCACGTGGGAGCCTTCCTAAAAGAAAGAATTGACTGACCTTGCTGCTTAGGACTTTTCTTCTCTAAAGTCTAAAGAGATTTCCCGCTGAGTACTCCCTCGTTAAGGAATGGTCGCTTATTGGTGCTGAGTAGGGTTACTGCAAAGTTTTCGTGTGATCGACTCCCGGGTTTCCTCTTGAAGCGGCGCAGCTCCCAAGTACCATTTGTCTCCAAGCCTATCTCCCACTTCCCATTGTGCGTTTGATTCCATCTCTCAATCGACGGACGATTTCTAAATGCTTTGGACCGGTGAGCGCTATGGACTAACTTCCTTACAGGCGGAGTTAGCAAAGGTACAGACAGTCCGATCTAGCTAGTGAGCAGAAGCGCTAATCACAAAAATAGCTCGTCAGTTAAGCTCTTCAGTGATGTCCCTCTCATCTGTGCTTGCCGCCTTTTCACCACGGTTGGCTGACTCCGGCTTTCCAGTCTTCTCTTTCCTGCGCGCTGGACGGATGCTAGCTCTTCTCTTTGCAAGAAGGTTTGTATGAGAATGAAATTATATTAATAGAGTGAGATTCGTGTGCAGCTGATGAAATAGCTAGGGTTGATGATATAACTCTAACAACGGTTATTGCTAAGACTGGTTTTTCTCTTCCGTCTGTGGGATTTGCCCTTCAAACAAGCCTATGAATAACATCAATGCCATTCATTCGAGGTGATAAGTTAAATTCTATCACATCACTTTGTGGTGTGGTATGCGGCGGAGTTAGTGTACCCGGGAGTTAAGTTTTACCAAGTATGCGATTCTGGGTGACGACATTGTCATCGCAGATCGATTGGTAGCGGTACAATACCGAAAACTCATTGAACAACTTGGTCTATCTATATCTTTAAATAAAACCTTGTTGTCTGAGTCGGGTACCTGTGAGTTCGCTAAGCCTTTCATTCTTCGCTCGGGGGAGAAAGGCGGGAATTCCCCCTAGTAGGAGTAGTAGTCTTGGGCAGAGAACAGCCCTTTGTTATCTCGGCATCTATTACTATTCTTTTTAAGTAAAGAAGGTAAAGGCGTTCTTTCGCTTTCCTGGCGTATGTTGTCTTTTCGGAGCTAGCGAAGCAAGGTAGGAGTTCATACCCGACAAGATCCGAGATCAGAGCCATCAGTCAAGGAACTGATTGCCCTAAGCCGACGGTTTCGAATCCACATGGGAAAGAGCCGGTAGCGCAGGTTCGATTCCTGCTGGATGCACGTTCCACGTGCAGTTCAATATTTATGTGAGAACTTTTTTATTTGTTTACAGATTCTGCCCGTCGAATATTTACTCGCAAGAAGAAAGGTACGCAGTCACTCGTGCGAACTTCCATGTTTACTATTAAAAATAAGATTGATCCTAATCAAATTAGATCTTCCCTAAAGGAAGCTTGCAAGCAAGGCCTTTCTGTCACTTTTAAGAGTAGTGAGCGAGCTAAAGCCAAGTAGAATAGTTGGCTTGGAT